AATATGAATCAAACCGAAAGATCCCTTAACTATTAAGGGGCTTCATAGAACGAATCACACTTTTACCACTAAACTATACCCGCCGCTCTAACTATAATAGAATTCTTATATACAAATGCACTTTTTGTCGAAGAGAGGAATTAGGCGTAATAAAGATAGGATCATCATCATGAAAATGAGAGTGTCGACGTTTTTCGCGGGAGATTTCAATTTAATCAGATTCTGGAAAGGAGGGCTCTTTTAAATAACTAAATGAAATAACAAGTTCTCTTTTTTCTTTTGCTGGGAGGCTTTGATAGATAGGGTTGACTAAAACCACCGAAATCATAACAGAAAAATGCATTCATTATTTAAGAATCCATAGTTTCTTTTATATTCCTTTATCTTCCCGCAAAGTCGTCAAGTAACTCAAAAAAGGAAGAAGGAATAATAAGAGAGGATACTTTGATTTTCTCTAAATCTATATAGTAATTAGATAGACTAAGTAATTAGAGAGAATCTAATAAGTAAGAATGGAAATAACCCCTCATCTTTTTATTGCTGCTTTTATAGCAAGCAGTTTTGTGTTCAAACCAGCTAAATTCTTTTAGCTAGGATTTGTTGGAATAAAAAAAGGCCCGGCTAGGTATTGACCAGGCCAGGCCGTTGGGAATAAAGGGAACAAAATCAAAGAGGTCTTCTTTTTTTTTCTTTCTATTTGTCTATTGAATCTTTCGAGCCCTTACTTAGATCTAAATTCTCACTTAGATCTAAATTATCTAAATAATATTGCTGGTCAAAGTTGTACATATCAATATAATAAAGAAAGAGAAAGCAAGACTTTTTTCTGACTTCATGTCTAATGTAACATAGTCATTATTCTCTTGTTCAATTGGGAGAGATGGCTGAGTGGACTAAAGCGGCGGATTGCTAATCCGTTGTACGAGCTATTCGTACCGAGGGTTCGAATCCCTCTCTTTCCGTTTCCTTTGATGATTGATCTCTCTTTCAAATTTTGCAAATCCCTTTTTGCCTAGTTCAGCGTGTAGAATAGATAACATAATCCTAAGAAATCAAAGAAAATGAAAAACCTTTTTTATTCTTCACGTCCAGGATTACGTCCTGGATCATTAGATAGAAATCCAAAGATGAAGAGAGAAACAAAGAATATCACTACTGTGTAAACGAAAAGTTTGAGAGTAAGCATGACACAATCTCCAAGATCATTTTTTTTTGAAAAAAAAAACGAGAAAAGAGAATAGATCCTCCGTTTTTGATACTATAAATATCATTTATATACTATATATTTTATTCTAAATATTAGAATAGTCTATATCTATATCTATAGATTCTAAATATTAGAATAGTCTAAGTATTCTATTCTATTTTGACACCAAGAAATGATTTCTAGAAATAGAAAAGGATTTTATGAAATTGAAAGTCATTTGTAATAAGAGTCCTTCATTACCAAAAATGGATTTCATACCCCCAATTAGATATTGGGGGGACCCTAACCTAACGCTATATTAGTAATTAGATTAGTAAGGTCTTTCGTTGGAAAAAGGTTAGAATGGCGAAATGGGTCGAGCCGGGTTTTGATTTCTCGAGGTTATCCCCGACTTTCTGTGTTTGAATCGAAGGTTCATACTGTAAGACTTAGTGGATCTTCTGAATTGTTAGAATTTCTTTCTCGAACAAATCATGAATTTTCTAGGATAGTATTAAAGATTTTATCGAAAACTTACAGCAGCTTGCCAAACAAAGGCTAAGAGAAAAAAGAACAAAGGTATGACTGGCATAATATCTATAATGGGATTCAAAAAAGCATAGGCCTCAGGTAATTTGGCGAAGAAAAGACTAGTCGAATAAAGGGCAGAATTAAGACAGATACAGATCAAACTAAAGATATTAAGCATAACAGACATTTTGTTCTTGGAGATAATTGCATTTTGGTTGAGTTATTGATATAAATAAGGAAAAATGAAGTAAGGTAGACAAAAAGCCCTTCTTTTTCTTTGAACCCACCCAATCAAAAATCCTCCAATTCTCAAACGAGAATAGAAGAAATCATACTTTCATACAATATCTTAATTGAATTCTATGTAATGATCAATAAATTCAGTTGAATTTGATATCTACGCGTGTCAAAATCCTAACATGAATCTAATCTATTCTATAAAAAAAGATTTTCTATAGATAGTTGGACTGGAATTGACGAACACGTAACACCCATATTACACTTTATTAGTGTTGAATAGAAATCTAAATGGGGCGTCGCCAAGTGGTAAGGCAACGGGTTTTGGTCCCGCTATTCGGAGGTTCGAATCCTTTCGTCCCAGAGTGTATCCATTCTATCAGAATAAAGATTCCCTTTTTATTTGAAACTTCTGTTTAGAATATTAGTCATTGAATGTGATTTTTTTATTTTTTTATTTTGATGATTCAGAGAAGAATCCTATTTTTTTCACACCAAAAGGAATCGAATTGACTGCAAATGACATGCAGATGGAACTGAATCTATTTGTGATCCGGGTAAGATGATAGATTACAAAAGTTTGAATTCAAAAAGGGTAGGCTGGGCTTTTCATGATATGCCCATTCCCTTCCTATTGAAGGAAGTTAGTTACTTAGAAAAAGCTTAGATCCCATCTCTATTTGAATTTTCAATGATTTCTTTTGAATCAAAATGCGAAGGGGCTTATTTTCCCTAGCCCTTTTTCCCTGTCCCTAAAATGGAATTCCATTTAAATGGGGTATTCCAATTAGTAATCTTAGCGTTCGGCGGATCTCTGAATTCTTAAATAAGAGTAAGTCTTGGTACTAATTCCATTTTCTCCATGGGATTACGGCCTTAAGGCCGGGTTAGGGTAAACTAAGAAATAGTAGCAAGGACTTAATCTGGACTTGTTTGTCTTTATCTTTAGACAAGAGATAGTTCATATTCCGTAAAAAGAGACCCTTTTTAGATTTATGAATCATCATTCCCATTGAATTAGGGGAGTAGATGTAGATGGCCCTTAATCAGTAACCGAAGAGATTTATGAATTTCAATCTCTGTGTCTGCTCAAATTACATTAACAAAGAATTAAGTTACATATGTAAAAGATTCTTTTTCTTTGATTCTTTGAGCTTTGTAAGTATTTTGTCTTTGGCGTTAATGAATAATTGTAAATCTATCTAACAATTGATATGGGGGGTGGCTCATACATTTTATTCACTTGAATGGCAAAATCGTAGAAAGATTACTTAACCCCAGGTTAAACAAAATATGAAAATACATAGAAATGAGGAAATGCTTAGCTGATATGTATCTATTGTTTGCTTTCGTTATATTTCAGTGACAGCAGTCTTTCCATTTTTGTGAAAAAGAGTTGGAATTACTTCAATGTGAAAATGAAAATAGTTAACATAGAATATCCATAACAGTTGTTCAGTCTATCTGAGAAATATGAAAACCTTCCAGTCGCACATCTGATTGATAAAATCAGAATCCAAAGAACCTAACTCTTCCCTTACATCAGTCTTTTTTAGCCATCTCACAAAAAAAAAAAGAAATTGGATTTATTGTTTGATTTAGTTATCTGCTTTATGAATCGGTTCGAAAAGAAAGAGAGATTTATCTTTGTTTGATGATCAAATGGAGTCTTTACTGTCAAACTTTATTCAAATAATGATGTCGAAATAGGAAACTGTTTCAATTAGAAACATTTTAACTGATTCCTTAGGAGTTGAATCTTTGATATTTGAAGAAGTCGGAGTTGGGTCAATGTGAATCTAAATCCTAGCCCTAACCTATCGAGTCACTTGAGGATGGAGAGTCAAAAAGACTCTATTTATTCGTATTCTTTATATTAGTTATGCTGGTTCTATATTTCTCTTAGAGATTCCTGTTAGTTTGTTTTTTTTTAGAAAAATGGTTGCATTGATACAAAAAGGGATGGGGTCTTGCTAAGATTTTTCAGAACAATCTTTACCCTCTTTGTGATAGAAGAATAAAGGGTAGATTACTATGTCTATGTACCGACTGAATTGAACCAATGACTATTCATGATTTCATAATTGAATCAATTTCATACGGGTTCCAAATTAGAGGAATGTTATGGTAAAACTTCGTTTGAAACGATGTGGTAGAAAGCAACGTGCGACTTGAAGGACGCGATCCAATGTGGATTCTTAGTCTTACATCCACCATTTTATATCGGAATGAGGGTGCTCTTGACTCGACATCATTTGTTCCACTCTAACCCCTCTTTTTGTTGGGTTGTAATGGAAATAAACAGAGTACGTGATGGAGCTCGAGTAGAAAAATGCATTTCTCGGGGGCAAGGATCTAGGGTTAATGCCAATCAATAAATTGAAACAACTTCGTAAGTAGATCTTCGATATAGAAATGGAAAGAAAGGATCCGATTTCAGCAAGTTTCAATTTAAAAAGCAAATTTGTTGGAATTGAGAAAACTCTTTTGATCCAAAGTGTATCACGTGAGAATCAACTCTTCGTATGGTTCTTTGGTAGAAAGAAATCACAAAAGGGGTATGTTGCTACCATTTTGAAAAGATTAAGAAACACCGAAGTAATGTCTAAACCCAATGATTTAAAACAAAGAGAAAGGATCCCAAAACAAGGAAACACCATTTCAATTGTCTCAATAACTGAAAAAAATAAAGAATACAAATAGATTTTAAATGAGACAAAGATAAAGGGGGTTAAAGACTACTCAAAAACTCAAATTGCCTAAAGATTTTCCTTTGAGCGATTTTTGAAAATGATGCAACTTGAGTTATGAGTACAAATGCATTTTTTAGGAGGGAAGAATAAAAATGGGTGAAATCATAGTCTAATTCATTTTATGGACCCTTTTCCCTTTCATTAGAACATTAGAATTCTATATATAGAGAAAACTTTGAATCATTTTTTCTCGAGCCGTACGAGGGGAAAACTTCCTATACGTTTCTAGGGGGGGTGTTATTTATCTACATCTATCCCAATGAGCCGTCTATCGAATCGTTGCAATTGATGTT